CGCAATGTCATAACAAAAATATAGGATGCAAAATATTTGGTACATGAAGTCATGATCTGGTAGATATACGTCTAAATATACTTATACACATAGAAAGGAATCTTGATCTGTAATCAAAGAGAAATGGTGGAAATCCCTCTTATGTTGTGACTTGCAATAAAGCCTTCTATGGGGGAGTAACGGAATAACAATTTATTCCTATATATCGAAAATCTCGGAACAAGGAGATTTAATGGGAAATATCGACAAATTCTTGCGGAGTAAAAAAAATGAAATAAAAAAAGATCAACCGTTCCAATTTCATCTCTATCGAATTTGAATATCAGAATAGCGGATAGAGTCATGATTCAATAGGTCAGGTCCACTTACTTTTTCTTTTGTTGATTTCTATTCTTTCCAATGGATTTGATTGGTAGAATGGAAAATAGGAATATGCGGTTTCATGATTCAAGAGGTAACTTATCATTATTCATAAAAATTCCAATTTATTGAACTTTTATACTTATAAAAATACTCTATTAAATAATGTATTCTCCCGTTTTTATTCCAAGTATTAAAAATATCTCTATTCTTCCGACCGGAGTTTTATGGAAGCCCCTTATCGGATTTGAACCGATGACTTACGCCTTACCATGGCGTTACTCTACCGCTGAGTTAAAAGGGCTTATTTGATTGAATTCTTGAATGGGTTACAATGGGTTACTATGTGGATACAATATATATATACAATCTATATGTATATGGATACAGAATATAATATAGATATATAATATATCAATAATATAATATTAGTTATTATTAGTATTAGTTTATTAGTATTCTATTATGTATATACAGTATATATACATAAGTCCATATAAGTCCATACGGTAGACTCATACTTGCTAGTGGCTTTTTATTGAAAAATAAAATCGATTTACCCAGCAAGTCTAAGGTAAATTGTAATGAATTGTTTCAAGACCGAACCAAATTTCTTTTCTTTCATTGAATGAATTGATTTCCATCAGAATAAAGTTCACTTACACGTACACCTACCCATTCGACATAAATTTCAAGGTATCTCATCAAATCCTGTGATGAAGAAATTCTCGAAAATTCTTTGAATTTTTTTAGGAGACAAGACAAGTAGAATTTTTTCATCACGCTTACTGGTTGTTAATTTCCTTCTTTTATTGTGAGATATTCTTATCTCATCTTAACAATAAATGAATCAATGAATGGAAGAATGAAAGCGAAAGAAGTGGAACTTAACCCCCCCTTTTTGTTTTGGACCAGCGACTCCCCGAAAACCCTATACTTTTACTTTGTTACTTTAGTCTTTAGTATTATTTACACTTTTTTATATTTATATTAGATTTTTTTTCTATATCTAGATTTTTTTCTATATCTAGATTTATATATATATTTTATATATATTTTATATATATATAGATATAGAGATAGAGTAGAGAATTCCCATTCTAATGAGATTCATGAATATGAATGACAAATCAACAAGTTATCTGCAATTAGGAAAAGCGGAAAGATTCCTCGGATCTAATCATACATTGACAATTAAAAAAAAACTGTTCATACTATGATCATAGTATCATGACAGTTAGACAAGCGGGCCCCCATCGTCTAGCGGTTCAGGACATCTCCCTTTCAAGGAGGCGGCGGGGATTCGACTTCCCCTGGGGGTAGGGGACTAGGAAAGGAAGTTGATCACGAATTCCCAATAGTCTTACAAGCGATTCCTCCTGGGTCGATGCCCGAGCGGTTAATGGGGACGGACTGTAAATTCGTTGGCAATATGTCTACGCTGGTTCAAATCCAGCTCGGCCCAAAAATTCGCCAATCTACCACGTATAATCCCCGCGCCCCTCCAAAATACTCGATACGGAGATAAAGAATCCAAATTTCTGCTAGATCCCTTATTTCTCTGGGATTGTAGTTCAATTGGTCAGAGCACCGCCCTGTCAAGGCGGAAGCTGCGGGTTCGAGCCCCGTCAGTCCCGACGGATCCACTAAATACATCAATCAATTCGAAAGGGGGCCAGGGGCAGAATTTCATTCCCAAAAAAAAGACCCTTTTTTCTTTTCTTTGCGGTAGGAGATGGGCGGATTAATACAATTATACGTAGCATTATAGTAAGCATTCCAAGAAATCCCGGATCCTTTTTTTTTTCGATTGTTCCCGATCCGTGGAATAGAATACTATGTTCTTTTTTTTGTAGAGGGGCACACATACACAAATGGAATTCACAATAAAAAATTAATTTAACAAGTCTAGATTAAACAATTTCTCTTTATGGCCCCGGTTTTGTATAACCTCAATTACTAATTAAAAAATGGATTGCATTCAAATTGCACGCTGAGCCTTTGATATATACCCAGTGCTAATAATCTACGGAAGGGGGTAAAGGACAGAGGTCCTCTTAGCATTAGCAATGGAATAATAAATTAGTTTCTTTCTTGTTTTGATTTGTAACTATGTGACTAATGGAAGTGGAAGGGCAATCTGATGATACTTCATCAGATCATTGTACAGAGAGTAGATTATAGAAAAAAAAAGAACGGAAACAGACGATAAATATAAATATAAATAAAGGAATTTGGGATTGGGTCCGGAATCCGAGCTGGGATTCGGTATGGATAAAAAAACTTCCTATGTTATACTATTCCATTTTCGACGACAAATTGATTTGACAGCTCAGATATTGTTATTCATGATATTCATCCGATTCAAAACCAGCGAGATTAAGAGGGAATTCATTCATTGAATTTACAAGTGAAAGCTATGGGACTAAATCCCGAGTTATTGCGAAGTAAAAAAAAGATTAGATTATGGGAGTAAATATTCTTATGGGAGTAAATATTCTTGCATTTGTTGCTACTGCACTATTCGTTCTAGTTCCTACCGCCTTTCTACTTATCATTTACGTAAAAACAATCAGTCAAAATAATTAATTAATTAATCATTAATTTGAAATTTGAATTAAACTTTACTTCTGAGTTCTTATCAAAAATTGACGAAATAAAATGAAAAGGATTCCAATTTTTGCGTCTTAAACGAAACTTAAATGAAATAAGCGGACTATAATCCGCAGTATTCTAATAGATAGATCGTATGGTAGAAAGAAATAGATGAATCTTTCGACCATATGATCTATTGGTATTATTGTAGTGTATAAAGCTGTACTCTAGAATAAAGCTAGAGGCTAAATCTAGCTTAATATACAATTATTATACAATATTATATATGTATGTATTATATATGTATGCGGATCTCAATTCCATATATGGAATTGACATAGCACCCAATTCTATTTATTTGCTACACCTATTTGTATTTGTTTCGATCAATCTGAAATAATAGTTTTACTCTTATTCTTATGTCTTAGGGCTCTAATTACTAGTTACTATATTTTTTCTGATGTTCAATACAAATCTCGGTATCTATCAAAAGAAATAAATCCCTAAAGGAAAAACGATAGGGATTTCTATTAATAAAAAAAAATTATTAGTAAACATTCCGAAGAAGTAATTGATTGAACCATCAACAGGAATTTCATGGGCACTTCTCGGAGTTCGAAAAGGAAGAGTAAACCTTAAGTTAACGCCTGGGACCATGATATGAAATGTGAGTCGATAAAGCATAAATAAAATTTATAAAATTAGAAAGCAGTCGGTAAATGTGCGATATGCCACTCGCCTGAGGGAAGATCCTCCTATCTATATTATCTCGTTAGACAACCGCTATGTTTATACCCTTTCTCATAGAAAGTGCGTATACACTTAACAAAACTACTTCTTCTTTGAATTCTTGTAAGAGTAAACAGGGAAACAAATCAAATAATAATAAAAAAGTAGGGTCTTTCTTAGTATCCATCTAGAAGCCTGGTAAGAGCTCCTCGATTGAAATCAAAAATTTAGGAAAAATGGGATTGGACTAAATTTACTATCATTTAGATCCCTTTCGAAATACAAAGATAGGAGAAATATCTCTTTAATTGAAGAGTATGATTCATATAATACATTACTTCATCCGAATCCAATGGAATTCGAAATGAAGATCTTCTTTTTTTCGTTTGAAATAGTTCAAAACGCGTTGCAGAACGATCTAGAAAACAGTTGATACTCTTTGATTCCCCAACTCAATTAGTAATACCCCTAGAGTCCACTTCTTCCCCACACTACGAGCGAAAGGGAAAATGTAAAGACTACCATTAAAGCAGCCCAAGCGAGACTTACTATATCCATGTGAATTATGTCCCCTTATTTCTATTTCTATAACTATGAAAGAGTTATTCCATCATTCCTCACTAATAATAGTATAGTGGAATCGGGGGTGCAGAGTCAAAAGGGGATTCTGATCGAACACTATTGATAAACCAATTCACTAAATCCACCTATTTTTTATTAAAAAAAAAAATTCCTATATGATGATTTCCAATCAGCAAAGATGAAACATAAGCAAAATACATAGTAACATCTCGGGGGGAATGTTCTTAATGGAACGCATAGGAATAATAAGTTTTGTTGATCCTCATAAGTAAAAGTAAATAAGTAAAAAAAGCGGAAAATCCTTATCTAAAATCCCATTTGATAGAATTCGTACCCTTTCCATTTTTCTCTGTGAAAGAATAGGGAGACAGTAGAAGTATATTCTTGATTAGGGGTTGCCGAAAAGAAATTGTTTCTCTTTTTCTTTTGCCCTTTACTAGAATTTAAATTCAAAGTGAATTATCCATCCACTCGAATATTGATTGGATACCTGAGGACTGAGAAGTTTTTGGGAGTCCGTCGTATATGTCGTATATAAAGTATCTTCTGTCCCCCCACCACTATTGTAATAGAATTTTTTTCCTATCCAGGCTCTCCAATCTAATCCAAGGTCCAGCCATTCGACACTAGATTAGTAGTACAGCGATTAGTGATTAGTGGAATCTCGAAGTCTTGATAACCCGTCTACTATTAGAATATTTCCTTAAATCCTAGATACCAGGATTTACAGAAAA